GCTAGCGTAGCTTAATTAAAGCATAACACTGAAGATGTTAAGATGGGCCCTAGAAAGCCCCGCCCGCACAAAGGCTTGGTCCTGACTTTACTATCAACTTTAGCCAAATTTACACATGCAAGTATCCGCCCCCCTGTGAGAATGCCCTACAGCTCCCTGCCCGGGAGCAAGGAACTGGTATCAGGCACACATCTGTAAGCCCATGACACCTTGCTTAGCCACACCCTCAAGGGAACTCAGCAGTGATAAACATTAAGCCATAAGTGAAAACTTGACTTAGTTAAAGCTAAGAGGGCCGGTAAAACTCGTGCCAGCCACCGCGGCTATACGAGAGACCCAAGTTGATACCATTCGGCGTAAAGAGTGGTTATGGAAAATAAAGACTAAAGCCGCACACCTTCAAAGCTGTTATACGCATCCGAAGGCTAGAAGATCAACCACGAAGGTAGCTTTACAACCCCTGACCCCACGAAAGCTCTGGCACAAACTGGGATTAGATACCCCACTATGCCTAGCCCTAAACCTTGGTAACATATCACATACCCTACCCGCCTGGGAACTACGAGCACCAGCTTAAAACCCAAAGGACTTGGCGGTGCTTTAGACCCCCCTAGAGGAGCCTGTTCTAGAACCGATAACCCCCGTTCAACCTCACCCTTCCTTGTTTATCCCGCCTATATACCGCCGTCGTCAGCTTACCCTGTGAAGGCCTAAAAGTAAGCACAACTGGTACAACCCAAAACGTCAGGTCGAGGTGTAGCGCATGGAGGGGGAAGAAATGGGCTACATTCCCTACATTAGGGAACACGAACGGCGCACTGAAACACGCGCCTGAAGGAGGATTTAGTAGTAAGCGGAAAATAGCGTGTTCCGCTGAAATCGGCCCTGAAGCGCGCACACACCGCCCGTCACTCTCCCCAAGCCTATCACTTTAAATAATTAAAAACCCAAAAATCGCGGAGGGGAGGCAAGTCGTAACATGGTAAGGGTACCGGAAGGTGCACTTGGTAATATCAGAGTGTAGTTAAAATAGAATAACACTTCCCTTACACTGAAGAGACACCCGTGCAAATCGGATCACCCTGACGCCCAACAGCTAGCCCATAAACACAACAACAACCAACCATTATTTATAACCCCAAATGCACGAATGTTTTAATTAAACAAACCATTTTTCCCCTTTAGTATGGGCGACAGAAAAAGGACTTAGGAGCAATAGAGAAAGTACCGCAAGGGATCGCTGAAAGAGAAATGAAACAACCCAGTGAAGCTAAATAAAGCAGAGATTTATTCTCGTACCTTTTGCATCATGATTTAGCCAGCGTGACCCAAGCAAAGAGTGCTTTAGTTTGACACCCCGAAACTAGGGGAGCTACTCCAAGACAGCCTATTTATAGGGCGAACCCGTCTCTGTGGCAAAAGAGTGGAATGAGCTTTGAGTAGAGGTGATAAACCTACCGAACCTAGTTATAGCTGGTTGCCCGAGAAATGGATAGAAGTTCAGCCTCTCAGATTCTTTATTCACCTCAGTACTACCCCACCTGATAACACAAGAAACTGTGAGAGTTATTCAAAGGGGGTACAGCCCCTTTGAAACAAGATACAACTTTTCCGGGAGGAAAAAGATCATAATTAAATAAAGGTAAGTATTTGGGTGGGCCTAAAAGCAGCCATCCCAATAGAAAGCGTTATAGCTCAAATACATCACCACCCCTCTCTATCCTGATCATTAATTCTTACTCCCCCCTTCCTTACCGGGCCATCCCATGCAAACATGGGAGAGACCCTGCTAATATGAGTAATAAGAGAGCCAAGCCTCTCTCCTTGCACACATGTAATTCGGAACGAACCCGCACCGAGCATTAACGACCCCAAACGAAGAGGGCCCTGAACAACAACCCAAACAACCAGAAAAGAATTCAAACATAAACCGTTAACCCTACACAGGTGTGCACCTCAGGAAAGACTAAAAGAAAGAGAAGGAACTCGGCAAACAAATCAAGCCTCGCCTGTTTACCAAAAACATCGCCTCTTGCAAAGCTAAAGAATAAGAGGTCCCGCCTGCCCTGTGACTATTAGTTTAACGGCCGCGGTATTTTGACCGTGCAAAGGTAGCGCAATCACTTGTCTTTTAAATGAAGACCTGTATGAATGGCACAACGAGGGCTTAACTGTCTCCTCTTTCAAGTCAATGAAATTGATCTCCCCGTGCAGAAGCGGGGATATAAACATAAGACGAGAAGACCCTATGGAGCTTTAGACACCAAAGAAGATCCTGTCAAGTAACCCCCCACAAGGGCCTGAACTAATGGAACCCTTCCCTAATGTCTTTGGTTGGGGCGACCGCGGGGAAACAAAAAACCCCCACGTGGAAAGGGAGCACCCCCTCCTACAACTAAGAGCCGCAGCTCTAATTAACAGAATATCTGACCAATAAGATCCGGCAATGCCGATCAACGGACCGAGTTACCCTAGGGATAACAGCGCAATCCCCTTTTAGAGCCCATATCGACAAGGGGGTTTACGACCTCGATGTTGGATCAGGACATCCTAATGGTGCAGCCGCTATTAAGGGTCCGTTTGTTCAACGGTTAAAGTCCTACGTGATCTGAGTTCAGACCGGAGTAATCCAGGTCAGTTTCTATCTATGGTGTGCTCTTTTCTAGTACGAAAGGACCGAAAAGAAGAGGCCCCTGCTTTAAGCAAGCCTCACCCCCACCTAATGAAGACAACTAAAATAGGCAAGAGGGCATACCCCCCATGCCTGAGAGAACGGCATGTTGGGGTGGCAGAGCCCGGCAAATGCAAAAGACCTAAGCCCTTTTTACAGAGGTTCAAGTCCTCTCCTTAACTATGATTTCAGTCCTTATTACCCATATTCTCAACCCCCTGGCCTTCATCGTCCCCATCCTCTTGGCCGTCGCCTTCCTCACACTTCTAGAACGCAAAGTACTAGGATATATACAACTACGAAAGGGTCCAAATATTGTAGGACCTTACGGACTGTTACAGCCTATTGCTGATGGTGTCAAGCTCTTTATTAAGGAGCCCGTCCGCCCCTCCACCTCCTCTCCCGTGCTTTTCCTCCTCGCCCCCTTACTCGCACTCACACTTGCCTTAACCCTTTGGGCCCCCATGCCCCTCCCATATCCAGTCATTGACTTGAACCTTGGGATTCTGTTTATCCTAGCCCTATCAAGCCTCGCTGTTTACTCCATCCTAGGTTCAGGCTGAGCATCAAATTCAAAATATGCCCTCATTGGGGCCCTCCGGGCTGTAGCCCAAACCATTTCATATGAAGTTAGCCTAGGCCTAATCCTATTAAGTACTATTATCTTTACAGGAGGTTTTACCCTACAGACCTTCAACATTGCCCAAGAAAGCGTCTGAATACTACTCCCAGCTTGACCACTAGCCGCAATATGGTATATTTCAACCCTTGCAGAGACAAACCGTGCACCTTTTGACCTCACTGAAGGCGAATCCGAATTAGTCTCTGGCTTTAATGTCGAATATGCAGGTGGCCCATTCGCCCTATTCTTCTTAGCCGAATATGCTAATATTCTGCTCATAAATACGCTTTCCGCCACCCTCTTCTTAGGGGCCTCTCATTCTCCTATACTACCTGAACTCACCGCAGTAAACCTAATAACCAAGGCAGCCCTTCTGTCTGTCTTATTTTTATGAGTTCGAGCCTCTTACCCACGATTCCGCTACGATCAACTCATACACCTAATTTGAAAAAATTTCCTCCCACTTACACTGGCCCTGGTTATCTGACACCTAGCCCTCCCCATTGCATTTGCTGGCTTACCACCCCAGCTATAGATAAGAAGCCGTGCCTGAAGTAAAGGGCCACTTTGATAGAGTGACTTATGGGGGTTCAAATCCCCCCCGCTTCTTTAGAAAAGGGGGACTCGAACCCCGCCTTAGGAGAGCAAAACTCCTAGTGCTTCCACTACACTACTTCCTAGTAAAGTCAGCTAATTCTAAGCTCTTGGTCCCATACCCCAAACACGAAGGTTAAAATCCCTCCTTTGCTAATGAACCCTTACATCTTAACCACCCTCCTACTTGGTATTGGTTTAGGAACTACTACCACCTTCGCAAGCTCCCACTGACTACTCGCCTGAATAGGCCTGGAAATAAATACTCTTGCCATCATTCCTCTAATAGCTCAACACCATCACCCCCGAGCAGTTGAAGCAGCCACTAAATATTTCTTGATTCAAGCTGCCGGAGCAGCTATACTACTCTTTGCCAGCACCACCAACGCTTGATTAACTGGACAATGGGACCTTTTACAAATTGCCCACCCCTTCCCAACAGCTCTTGTCACTTTAGCTCTTGCACTAAAAGTAGGACTTGCACCTGTACACTCATGACTACCTGAAGTACTTCAAGGCCTGGACCTAACCACAGGACTTATTCTGTCAACCTGACAAAAACTTGCCCCATTTGCCTTATTAGTCCAAACCCCCTGTACCAACACCACCCTATTAATTATCCTCGGACTTACCTCTACCATTGTAGGAGGCTGAGGAGGTTTAAACCAAACCCAACTTCGAAAAATCCTTGCCTACTCCTCCATCGCACACCTCGGCTGAATAGTAATTGTCCTACAATTCTCTCCTCCCTTAACTATTTTGACACTACTCACATATTTTGTCATAACATTTTCAGCATTTCTTATGTTTAAACTTAATAAAGCAACCAGCATTAATGCTCTGGCAACCTCATGGGCAAAGACCCCCGCCCTAACCGCCCTTGCACCCCTTCTACTATTATCCCTAGGAGGCCTCCCCCCGCTCACAGGCTTTATACCAAAATGACTTATCCTTCAAGAACTTGCTAAACAAGACCTTGCCCCCGCCGCAACACTGGCCGCGATAACCGCCCTCCTCAGCCTATACTTTTATCTGCGACTATCATACGCAATAGCACTAACTATTTCACCAAATAACCTAACCGCAACCTCCCCATGACGCCTCCCCTCCTTACAACTAACACTACCGCTTGCTACCTCAGCCATAGCTACACTACTGCTTCTACCCCTAACACCCGCCGCAATAGCACTAATAACCCTTTAAGGGATTTAGGTTAAAACAAGACCAAGGGCCTTCAAAGCCCTAAGTGAGGGTGGAAGTCCCCCAGTCCCTGATAAGGCTTGCGGGACACTACCCCACATCTCCTGTATGCAAAACAGGTACTTTAATTAAGCTAAAGCCTTACTAGAAGGACAGGCCTCGATCCTGCAAAATCTTAGTTAACAGCTAAGCGCCCAAACCAGCGAGCATCCATCTATCCTTCCCCCGCCTGAAAGGCGGGCTAAAGGCGGGGGAAGTCCCGGCAGACGACTAACCTGCATCTTCAGATTTGCAATCTGATATGTATTACACCTCAGGACTTTTGGTAAGAAGAGGACTCAAACCTCTGTTTGTGGGGCTACAATCCATCGCTTAAAAACTCAGCCATCCTACCTGTGGCCATCACACGTTGATTTTTCTCCACTAATCACAAAGACATCGGCACCCTTTATCTAGTATTTGGTGCCTGAGCCGGTATAGTAGGCACAGCCCTCAGCCTACTCATTCGAGCAGAACTAAGCCAACCGGGCGCTCTCCTTGGAGACGACCAGATTTATAATGTAATCGTTACAGCACATGCCTTCGTAATGATTTTCTTTATAGTAATGCCAATTATAATTGGAGGTTTTGGAAACTGGTTAATTCCCCTAATGATTGGAGCCCCAGATATAGCATTTCCTCGTATAAATAACATAAGTTTCTGACTTCTACCCCCTTCTTTCCTGCTATTACTTGCCTCTTCTGGAGTAGAAGCGGGTGCCGGAACCGGGTGAACGGTGTACCCGCCCTTAGCCGGTAACTTAGCCCACGCAGGAGCATCAGTCGACCTGACAATCTTTTCACTTCACCTAGCAGGCATTTCCTCAATCCTTGGGGCAATCAATTTTATTACCACAATTATTAATATGAAGCCCCCGGCCATCTCTCAATATCAGACACCCCTGTTTGTGTGAGCCGTCCTAATTACCGCTGTTCTTCTCCTTCTCTCCCTACCAGTTCTCGCTGCCGGCATCACAATGCTCCTTACCGACCGGAATCTTAATACCACCTTCTTTGACCCGGCCGGAGGAGGGGATCCAATCCTTTACCAGCACTTATTCTGATTTTTTGGACACCCGGAAGTATATATTCTCATTCTGCCTGGCTTTGGTATGATTTCACACATCGTCGCCTATTACTCTGGCAAAAAAGAACCATTTGGTTATATAGGCATGGTATGGGCAATAATGGCTATTGGTCTTCTAGGTTTTATTGTATGAGCCCATCACATATTCACAGTTGGCATGGACGTAGACACGCGTGCTTACTTCACATCTGCCACAATAATCATCGCAATTCCCACCGGTGTTAAAGTATTTAGCTGACTTGCAACCCTTCATGGGGGCTCTATTAAATGAGAGACACCCCTTTTATGGGCCCTTGGCTTTATTTTCCTATTTACAGTAGGGGGGCTTACAGGCATTGTTCTGGCCAATTCATCCCTAGATATTGTACTCCACGATACCTATTATGTCGTAGCCCACTTCCACTACGTACTATCTATGGGGGCCGTATTTGCCATTGTCGCCGCCTTTGTGCACTGATTCCCACTATTTTCAGGCTACACGCTTCACAGCACTTGAACAAAAATCCACTTCGGTATTATGTTCTTAGGAGTAAACTTAACCTTCTTCCCACAACACTTCCTCGGATTAGCGGGGATACCCCGACGATACTCCGATTACCCTGACGCCTATACCCTATGAAACACAGTCTCCTCAATTGGGTCACTTATCTCCCTAGTGGCTGTTATCATATTCTTATTTATTATTTGAGAGGCATTCGCCGCCAAACGTGAAGTTCTAGCAACAGATTTAACAACAACCAATGTAGAATGACTACATGGCTGCCCTCCCCCATACCACACATTCGAGGAGCCTGCCTTTGTACAAGTACAAGCAGACTAACGAGAAAGGGAGGAGTCGAACCCCCATAGGTCGGTTTCAAGCCGACCACATAACCGCTCTGCCACTTTCTTTATAAGACACTAGTAAAAGAGTACATTACACCGCCTTGTCAAGGCGGAAGTGTGGGTTAGACCCCCGCGTGTCTTGCTTTCAATGGCCCATCCGTCACAGCTTGGATTTCAAGATGCAGCTTCACCTGTTATAGAAGAACTTCTTCATTTTCACGACCATGCTTTAATAATCGTCTTCCTGATTAGCACACTAGTGCTTTATATTATTCTTGCTATAGTTACCACTAAATTAACGAACAAATATATTTTAGATTCACAAGAGATTGAAATTATCTGAACAATTCTCCCAGCTATCATTTTAATTCTGATCGCACTCCCCTCCCTTCGCATCCTCTACCTTATAGATGAAATTAACAACCCCTTATTAACAATTAAAGCCGTTGGCCACCAATGATACTGAAGCTATGAATACACTGACTACGAAGATCTTGGTTTTGACTCATACATAATTCCCACCCAAGACCTAACCCCCGGACAGTTCCGCTTATTAGAAGCCGACCATCGCATGGTTATTCCAGTTGAATCCCCCATCCGAGTTTTAGTCTCTGCAGACGATGTACTCCACTCATGAGCAGTCCCAGCCCTAGGGGTAAAAATGGACGCAGTCCCAGGCCGCCTAAACCAAACAGCCTTCATCGCATCCCGACCAGGCGTATTCTATGGACAATGCTCTGAGATCTGCGGAGCAAATCACAGCTTTATACCTATTGTAGTGGAAGCAGTTCCCCTAGAACACTTTGAAAACTGATCATCTCGAATACTTGAAGACGCCTCGCTAGGAAGCTAAATAGGGTATAGCGTTAGCCTTTTAAGCTAAAGATTGGTGATCCCCAACCACCCCTAACGACATGCCCCAACTCAACCCCACACCTTGATTTGCTATTTTAATCTTCTCGTGAATGGTCTTCCTGGCCGTTATTCCCGCTAAAGTTACAGCCCATACCTTCCCAAACACCCCTACTCTACAAAGCGCAGAAAAAGCCAAAACAGACCCCTGAACTTGACCATGACACTAAGCTTTTTTGACCAGTTTATAAGCCCCACCTATCTCGGGATCCCATTAATAGCCCTTGCCCTTACCCTACCCTGACTCCTTTACCCTACACCCACAACTCGATGATTAAATAACCGATTCCTCGCGCTTCAGGGCTGATTTATTAACCGTTTTACTCAACAACTTCTCCTTCCCCTAAATATTGGGGGTCATAAATGAGCTGCCCTCCTAACCTCATTAATAATCTTTTTAATTACCCTAAATATATTAGGACTCCTTCCCTACACTTTTACCCCTACCACCCAACTATCGCTGAATTTAGGGCTTGCAGTACCTCTCTGACTAGCAACTGTCATTATTGGCATGCGAAACCAACCAACCCATGCCCTAGGACACCTCCTACCAGAAGGCACACCCGGCCCCCTTATTCCGGTACTTATCGTTATCGAAACAATTAGCCTCTTTATCCGCCCCCTTGCCCTAGGAGTACGACTAACAGCCAATTTAACAGCTGGTCACCTCTTAATTCAACTAATTGCTACAGGCGCCTTTGTACTTCTCCCCCTAATACCAACCGTGGCAATCATCACAACAACAGTACTAGTCCTCCTCACCCTGTTAGAAGTCGCTGTAGCAATAATTCAAGCCTACGTCTTCGTTCTCCTACTAACACTATACCTACAAGAAAACGTCTAATGGCCCATCAAGCACACCCTTACCACATAGTTGACCCCAGCCCTTGACCCCTAACAGGGGCAATTGCTGCCCTGCTGATAACATCAGGCCTCGCGACCTGATTTCACTTTCGCTCAACAACCTTAATAACCTTAGGAACAGCTCTGCTACTTCTTACAATATATCAATGATGACGAGACATCGTACGAGAAGGTACATTCCAAGGACATCACACGCCCCCCGTACAAAAAGGTCTTCGATACGGAATAATTCTTTTCATTACCTCCGAAGTATTCTTTTTCCTAGGATTCTTCTGAGCCTTCTACCACGCAAGCCTCGCCCCCACTCCTGAGCTAGGAGGCTGCTGACCTCCTACGGGCATTACAACTCTTGACCCATTTGAAGTCCCCCTCCTCAATACAGCTGTCTTACTCGCCTCCGGGGTAACGGTCACCTGAGCCCACCACAGCATTATAGAGGGTGAACGAAAACAGACCATTCAATCGCTAGCCTTGACTATTCTTCTGGGCTTTTATTTTACATTTCTTCAAGCCCTGGAATACTATGAAGCCCCCTTTACAATTGCAGATGGCGTATACGGCTCTACCTTTTTCGTAGCCACTGGATTCCACGGACTACACGTTATTATTGGCTCTACATTTTTAGCTGTTTGCCTCCTACGACAAATCCAATACCACTTTACATCTGAGCACCACTTCGGGTTCGAAGCAGCTGCCTGATACTGACATTTCGTAGACGTCGTGTGACTATTCCTATATATCTCTATCTACTGATGAGGCTCTTAATCTTTCTAGTATCAAAACTAGTATAAGTGACTTCCAATCACCCGGTCTTGGTTAAAACCCAAGGAAAGATAATGAACGTAGCAATAGCTGTAATTACCATCACTATTTTGCTTTCCATGGTCCTGGCCATTGTATCCTTCTGGCTTCCCCAAATGACCCCTGACCACGAAAAGCTCTCCCCCTATGAATGTGGTTTTGACCCCTTAGGATCAGCCCGCCTACCATTTTCTCTCCGCTTCTTCCTAGTCGCCATTCTTTTCCTCCTTTTCGATTTAGAAATTGCCCTTCTCCTCCCGCTCCCCTGAGGAGACCAATTAACCTCCCCCTTATTAACACTCTTCTGAGCCGTGGCCGTACTCACCCTTCTTACCCTTGGCTTAATTTACGAGTGAATTCAAGGAGGACTAGAATGAGCCGAATAGTCAATTAGTTTAAGAAAAATATTTGATTTCGGCTCAAAAGCTTATGGTTAAAGTCCATAATTGTCTAATGACTCCCACTCACTTCGCTTTCTCATCGGCCTTTACCCTAGGACTGACAGGCCTAGCATTCCATCGAACCCACCTCCTCTCCGCTCTTTTATGCTTAGAAGGGATGATGCTCTCTTTATTTATTGGACTTTCGATTTGAACCCTTCAACTAGGCTCCACAAGTTTCTCTGCAGCTCCCATGCTTCTGTTAGCTTTTTCAGCTTGTGAAGCAAGCGCAGGACTTGCCTTACTGGTAGCCACAGCTCGCACACATGGTTCAGATCGCCTTCAAACCTTAAACCTCTTACAATGCTAAAAATCCTAATTCCTACCGTAATGCTTCTCCCCACAGCCTGGCTTACCCCTGCCAAATGATTATGACCTACCACCCTCTCCCACAGCCTAGTCATTGCATTAGCCAGCCTCACTTGACTAAAAAATACATCCGAAACAGGCTGATCTTGCCTCACGCCCTTCATAGCCACAGACCCCCTCTCAACACCCCTTCTTGTCCTCACATGTTGACTACTCCCTCTTATAATTTTGGCAAGCCAAAGCCACACAGCACTCGAACCTATTAACCGCCAACGGACCTACATTAGCCTATTAACATCCCTGCAAGTATTCCTTATCATAGCCTTCGGTGCCACTGAACTCCTTATGTTTTACGTCATGTTTGAAGCTACTCTCATCCCCACACTAATTATCATCACTCGATGAGGTAACCAGGCAGAACGCCTTAATGCAGGAGTATATTTTCTGTTTTATACACTAGCGGGCTCCCTTCCATTACTAGTTGCCCTATTGCTTCTTCAAAAGGATACAGGCTCCCTCTCCCTTCTAACCATTCAGTATACTAGCTCCACCCCTCTTTCATCTTACGCTGACAAACTTTGATGAGCAGGCTGCCTAATTGCATTTTTAGTAAAAATACCCTTATATGGAGCACATCTCTGGCTACCAAAAGCACATGTAGAAGCCCCAGTTGCAGGCTCAATGGTTCTAGCTGCAGTTCTTCTAAAACTAGGAGGCTACGGCATGATCCGAATAATAGTTATATTGGAACCTCTCACCAAGGAATTAAGCTATCCCTTTATTATCCTCGCCCTCTGAGGTGTAATCATAACAGGCTCCACCTGCCTTCGCCAAACAGACCTTAAATCCCTCATCGCCTATTCATCCGTAAGCCACATGGGCCTGGTCGTTGGAGGTATTCTTATCCAGACACCTTGAGGCCTTGCCGGCGCCGTAATCCTTATAATTGCACACGGCCTAACGTCCTCCGCCCTCTTCTGCTTAGCCAACACAAATTATGAACGCCTCCATAGCCGGACAATACTACTGGCCCGGGGGCTACAAATAGTTCTTCCACTCATAGCAACATGATGATTTATTGCCAGCCTCGCAAACTTAGCCCTTCCCCCCCTACCCAATCTCATAGGAGAACTTTTAATTATTACCTCATTATTTGGCTGATCATGATGAACCCTCGTACTCACAGGGGCAGGAACCCTTATTACCGCGAGCTATTCACTTTATATATTCCTCATAACCCAGCGGGGTCCCCTCCCAGCACATATTATTAGCCTAAACCCCTCCTATACCCGGGAACACCTAGTTATAGCCCTTCACCTCCTCCCCTTGCTTCTACTTATCTTAAAGCCCGAATTAGTATGAGGCTGAACCACCTGTAAATATAGTTTAACAAAAATATTAGATTGTGATTCTAAAGACAGAGGTTAAAATCCCCTTATTCACCGAGAGAGGCTCGCCAGCAACGAAGACTGCTAATCTCCGTGACCTTGGTTGGACCCCAGGGCTCACTCGGCCTGCTCCTAAAGGATAACAGCTCATCCATTGGTCTTAGGAACCAAAAACTCTTGGTGCAAATCCAAGTAGCAGCTATGCACTCCTCATCACTTATTATATCATCCAGCTTAGTCATTATCTTCTTACTATTAACATATCCTATCTTTACGACCTTAGAGCCTCGCCCCCGAAACCCCAACTGGGCTGTTTCCCATGTTAAAACAGCGATCGCCCTGGCCTTCTTCGTTAGCCTGATCCCCCTATTTCTCTTTCTTAACGAAGGCGCAGAAACGATCATCACCTCATGAAATTGAATAAATACAATAACCTTCGACGTAAACATTAGCTTCAAATTTGATCACTACTCAGTTATTTTTGTCCCCATTGCCCTCTACGTCACCTGGTCTATTCTAGAATTTGCATCATGATATATACACGCAGACCCATACATAAACCGATTCTTTAAATACCTCTTAATTTTCCTTATTGCCATAATTATTCTTGTTACAGCAAACAATCTGTTCCAACTTTTCATTGGTTGGGAAGGGGTGGGAATTATATCATTCCTACTCATTGGCTGATGATACGGACGAGCGGATGCCAATACAGCGGCCCTTCAGGCCGTCGTATATAACCGAGTCGGAGACATTGGATTACTATTCACAATAGCATGAATAGCAACCAACGCTAACTCCTGAGAATTACAACAGATTTTTGTAGCAACAAAAGACCTGGACCTTACCCTACCGCTACTAGGCCTGATTGTTGCCGCTACAGGCAAGTCGGCCCAATTTGGTCTTCACCCTTGACTCCCCTCTGCTATAGAAGGTCCTACACCGGTCTCTGCCCTACTGCATTCAAGCACCATAGTTGTCGCCGGTATTTTTCTTCTAGTACGAACAAGTCCCCTCCTAGAAAATAATCAAACTGCCCTCACCACCTGCCTATGTCTAGGTGCCCTAACAACGCTATTTACAGCCACCTGTGCCCTAACCCAAAATGATATCAAGAAAATCGTAGCATTCTCCACATCAAGCCAACTTGGCCTAATAATAGTTACTATCGGCTTAAATCAACCTCAACTAGCCTTCCTCCACATTTGCACCCATGCCTTCTTTAAGGCAATACTATTCCTCTGTTCTGGCTCAATTATTCACAGCCTCAACGACGAACAAGATATCCGAAAAATAGGAGGCATACATCACCTTGCCCCCTTTACATCCTCCTGCCTCACTATTGGCAGTCTAGCCCTCACAGGCACCCCCTTCCTAGCAGGATTCTTCTCCAAAGATGCCATTATTGAGGCACTAAACACATCCCACCTAAACGCCTGAGCCCTAGTCCTAACCCTTCTAGCCACCTCATTCACGGCCATCTATAGTCTCCGTGTAGTGTTTTTTGTCTCAATAGGTCACCCACGATTTAACGCTATTTCCCCCATCAATGAAAATAACCCAGCGGTCATTAACCCCTTAAAGCGACTTGCATGAGGAAGCATTGTCGCTGGCCTCCTAATTATCTCAAACATCACCCCTCTTAAGACCCCCGTAATATCTATACCCCCCTTGCTCAAACTAGCTGCCCTTATAGTTACAATCACGGGGCTACTCATTGCCCTCGAACTAGCAACACTTACCAATAAACAATACAAAGTTATACCTAATCTGGTTACCCATCACTTCTCCAACATGTTAGGCTTTTTCCCCTCAATCATTCACCGATTTACCCCCAAGCTAAATTTAGTCCTAGGACAGACACTTGCCAGCCAACTAATTGACCAAACCTGAATAGAAAAAATCGGTCCCAAAGCAATCTCTTCATCAAACATCCCCTTAATTACAACAACAAGCAACACCCAACAAGGAATAATCAAGACATACCTCACCCTATTCCTTCTCACCCTAACCCTTGCTGCCCTTTTATTTACCCGTTAAACTGCCCGAAGAGTCCCCCGACTTAGTCCTCGAGTTAATTCCAACACAACAAACAAAGTAAGAAGCAGGACCCACGCACTAAGTACTAATATCCCTCCCCCTAACGAGTACATTAACGCAACCCCTCCAATATCACCTCGAAGGACAGATAGCTCACCAAGCTCATCAGCCGGCACCCATGAAGACTCATATCACCCCCCTCAAAATACACTAGAAGCCACCACCACCCCTACTAAGTATATCAACATATCACCTACAACAGGACCACTAACCCAACTTTCCGGATAGGGCTCAGCGGCAAGTGCCGCCGAATACGCAAATACGACTAATATCCCACCCAAATAAATCAAAAACAACACCAGTGATAGAAAAGGTCCCCCATGACCAACCAATACTCCACACCCCATGCCCGCCACAACTACTAACCCCAAGGCAGCAAAGTAAGGAGAAGGGTTAGAAGCAACTGCAACCAACCCTAAAACTAATCCAATCAAAAATAAAGACATAATGTAGGTCATAATTCCTGCCAGGACTTTAACCAGAACTAATGGCTTGAAAAACCACCGTTGTTATTCAACTACAAGAACCCACTAATGGCAAGTCTACGAAAGACACACCCCCTCCTCAAAATCGCAAACAATGCCCTAGTTGACCTACCCGCCCCCTCAAATATTTCAGTGTGATGAAACTTCGGCTCTCTCTTAGGACTCTGCTTAATTATCCAAATCCTCACAGGACTATTTTTAGCCATACACTACACCTCTGATATTGCTACAGCTTTTTCTTCCGTTGCCCATATTTGCCGGGACGTAAATTACGGGTGATTCATCCGAAATCTTCACGCCAACGGTGCATCCTTCTTCTTTGTATGCATCTATGCCCACATTGGCCGCGGGCTTTACTACGGCTCATACCTCTATAAAGAAACATGAAACATCGGGGTAGTTCTATTACTTCTAGTTATAATAACTGCTTTCGTTGGTTATGTGTTACCCTGAGGCCAAATATCCTTTTGAGGTGCCACCGTTATCACCAACCTACTCTCTGCAGTACCCTACGTAGGTAACGCCCTTGTTCAATGAATTTGAGGTGGGTTCTCAGTAGACAATGCAACCCTCACCCGATTCTTTGCTTTCCACTTTTTATTCCCCTTTGTAATTGCAGCCGCAACCATGGTCCACCTCCTTTTCCTTCATCAAACAGGATCAAATAACCCCCTGGGCCTAAATTCAGACGCAGATAAAATAAGCTTCCACCCCTACTTCTCATACAAAGACTTATTAGGATTTGCAGTACTTGTCATTGCCCTTACATGTCTAGCTTTATTCTCACCCAACCTGCTGGGAGACCCAGACAACTTCACCCCCGCCAACCCACTAGTTACTCCTCCCCACATTAAGCCAGAATGATATTTCCTGTTCGCATATGCAATTCTACGCTCCATCCCCAATAAACTGGGGGGAGTTTTAGCCCTCCTAGCTTCAATCCTTATCCTGATGCTCGTACCATTTCTACACACGTCTAAACAACGAAGCCTCACTTTCCGACCACTCACACAATTCTTGTTTTGAACCCTAATCGCAGACGTTATTATTCTCACTTGAATCGGAGGGATACCTGTATCACACCCATTCGTTATTATTGGACAAGTCGCGTCCTTTTTATACTTTTTCCTTTTCCTAGTCCTTACACCACTAGCAGGCTACGCAGAGGACAAAGCACTTGAATGAGCTTGCACTAGTAGCTCAGCGTCAGAGCCCTGGTCTTGTAAACCAGATGTCGGAGGTTAAAATCCTCCCTATTGCTCAAAGAAAGGAGATTTTAACTCCCACCCCTGACTCCCAAAGCCAGGATTCTTAGTTAAACTATTCTTTGTAGTATATATAATAATTTTATATACATATATGTATTATCAACATTAATTTATATTAACCATATCATATAGTGTTTAAGTACATCTATGTTCTATCACCATACTTAGGGTTTAACCATTCAAGTATTATACAGTAAGAAAAAATTTTACAAAAAGCAAAATAATGAAATCTAACAAAAACTTGCAAAATACCAGACGGAAATTCAAAATCTAACACAATTACCCATAAGTTAAGTTACACCTTTATTCAAAATCCTATTAAACTCAAATATTTAATGTAGTAAGAACCGACCAACAAGTCCATTTCTTAATGCCAACGGTTATTGAAAATGAGGGACAATAATTGTAAGGGTTTCACGCAGTGATTTATTCCTGGCATTTGGTTCCTATTTCAGGGCCATAAACTGTAAACCTCCCCATATATTTATTGTAGAAGACATAAGTTAATGGTGAAAAACAATAGCGGGAGCAGCCACCATGCCAAGCATTCTTTCTATAGGGCATACAATTTTTTTTTCTTTTTCCTTTTCAATAGACATTTCACAGTGCATGAAATCTGATTAATTAAGGTGGGAGTTATCCTAGGAAGCAAGGAAATAGTATGAATGTTGAATAGACCTTCGCGAAAGAATTATATATAAAGATTTCAAGGACATAAAGTAATGAAATTTAATCTGAACATATCTATATTACCCCCTTTTGGCTTTTTCGCGTTAAACCCCCCTACCCCCCTAAACTCCCGAGATAACTAACGCTCCTGTAAACCCCCCGGAAACAGGAAAACCTCGAGTCGTTTTTTTATGGTTTCAAAATGTTTTTATTTACATTATTATAAGTTTTTTTTGATTAATCTGATAAAATTTAAAAAAGTGTTAGGCGGGGCCCAACAAAGCCCCGCCTGCATAAAAGGTTAATCCTAGCTTAACTACCAATTTACCCATTAAAACATAAGACATATACCCACCAACCCCCAGACCACAGGTACAATATTAAACCCCAAGGACATTAAAACCCCTAAAATGACTAACACTTATATACGCAACTTCAAAAAACAGGAAAGTCCCGAACCATTTTTTTTATGGTTTCAAAATGTTTTTATTTACATTATTATAAGTTTTTTTTGATTAATCTGATAAAATTTAAAAAAGTGTTAGGCGGGGCCCAACAAAGCCCCGCCTGCATAAAAGGTTAATCCTAGCTTAACTACCAATTTACCCATTAAAACATAAGACATATACCCACCAACCCCCAGACCACAGGTACAATATTAAACCCCAAGGACATTAAAACCCCTAAAATGACTAACACTTATATACGCAACTTCAAAAAACAGGAAAGTCCCGAACCATTTTTTTTATGGTTTCAAAATGTTTTTATTTACATTATTATAAGTTTTA